GTATCTTTTGTTTCATTTCTTCTGGAACAATCACAAAAACCTTTTTGATTATGGATCTACTACCAGAAATTCAATGCGTAATCTCAGCATTCAATGTGTATTCCTGAATAATCTAATTTTTCAATTATTCAACCATTTCATTTTACCAAGCTCAACGTTAACCAGATTAGTCAACATTTATACGTTTCGATGCAACAATAAGATGTTATTTGTAACAAGTAGTTTTGTTGGTTGGTTAATTGGTCACATTTTATTCATGAAATGGGTTGGATTGGTCTTAGTCTGGATACGGCAAAATCATTCTATTCGATCTAATAAGTACCTTGTGTCAGAATTGAGAAATTATATGGCTCGAATCTTTAGTATTCTCTTATTTATCACCTGTGTCTACTATTTAGGCAGAATGCCGTCGCCTATTGTCACTAAGAAACTGAAAGAAACCTCAGAAACAGAAGAAAAGGGAGAAAGTGAGGAAGAAATCGATGTAGAAACAACTTCCGAAACGAAGGCGACTAAACAGGAACAAGGGGGATCCACCGAAGAAGACCCTTCCCTTTGTTCGGAAGAAAAAGAGGATCCGGACAAAATAGATGAAACGGAAGAGATCCGGGTGAATGGAAAGGAAAAAACAAAAGATGAATTCCACTTTAAAGAGACATCCTATAAGGATAGCCCTGTTGACGAAGATTCTTATCTTGATGGGTATCAAGAGAATTGGGAATTGGGAAGACTTAAAGAAGAAAAAAAAGAAAAGACCCATGCCCATTTCCGGTTTGAAAAACCTCTTATGACTTTTTTTTTCGATTATAAACGATGGAATCGTCCATTTAGATATATAAAAAATGATCTATTTGAAAATGCTGTACGAAATGAAATGTCACAATATTTTTTTTATACATGTCCAAGTGATGGAAAAGAAAAAATATCTTTTACGTATCCGTCAAGTTTATCAACTTTTTCAGAAATGATAGAACACAAAATTTCTTTCTACACAATGAAAAAACTAAGTCATCAAGACTTATATAATTATTGGATTTATACCAATGAACAAAAAAAGTCCAACTTAAGAAATGAATTGATAAGTCGAATAAAAGTTCTAGAAAAAGAAAAGGGATCTCTTCTTCTAAACATGCTTGAAAAAAGGGCCAGACTATACAATGATGAGAATGAAAAAGAATGCTTGTCTAAAACGTATGATCCTTTTTTGAATGGACCATATCGTGGAATAATAAAAAAGCTCGGCGCAAATATAAATGATTTAATGACTTCTAGAAAAGATTCCATAAAAATATTTTGGATAAATAAGATTCATGGTCTACTTCCTATTCCTAATAATTCCCAAGAATTTGAAAATAAAAGGAATTCATTTGATTTTGATAGGGAATTATTATCGAAGTCTAAAATAATTGATTCAGAAAGTCAATCAAAATTCTTGAAATTTTTATTCGATGTAATTACAACCGACCCAAATAATCAAACAATAATTAAAACTAAATCTATTGGAATAGAAGAAATAAGCAAAAAAATTTCTCGATGGTCATACAAATTAGCCGATGATTTTTTTTTTATTGAAGAGCCGGAGGAAGAAGATGAGGAAGAATCGACGGAAGATCATGAGATTCGTTCAAGAAAAGCCAAACGGGTGGTAATTTATACTGATAACAATCAGAATACTAATTCTGTTACTAGTATTAATAATACTAGTAATAATGATGAAGCAGAAGAAGTGGCTTTGATACGTTACTCGCAACAATCAGATTTTCGTCGGGATATAATAAAAGGATCCATGCGTGCTCAAAGACGCAAAACGGTTACTTGGGAAATGTTTCAAGCAAATGCTAATTCCCCGCTTTTTTTGGATCGAATAAACAAAATATTTTTTTTTGATTCTTTTGATCTTTCTGAAATGATAAATTTCATTTTTAGAAATGAAGTCGGTAAAGAATCGGAATCGCAAATTTCTGATTCTTCTTTTGATAAAGAAGGGACAAAAGAACAGGAAAAAAAAGAGGAAAATGATCGAATAACAATAGCAGAAACTTGGGATAGCATTCTATTTGCTCAAGTAATGAGAGGTTTGATGTTAGTAACACAATCTTTTCTTAGAAAATATATAGTATTACCTTCATTGATAATAGCTAAAAATATGGGCCGTATGTTATTATTCCAATTTCCTGAATGGTACGAGGATTTGAAGGAATGGAATCGAGAAATGCACGTTAAGTGCACCTATAATGGTGTTCAATTATCAGAAACAGAATTTCCAAAAGATTGGTTAACAGACGGAATTCAGATAAAGATTTTATTTCCTTTTTGTCTGAAACCTTGGCGAAGACAAAGATCTAAGGTACGATCTCATTATATAGATTCAATGAAAAAACAAGTAAAAAAAGACAATTTTTCTTTTTTAACAGTATGGGGAATGGAAGCGGAACTTCCCTTTGGTTCTCCCCGAAAACGACTTTCTTTTTTTGAACCCATTTTTAAAGAACTCGAAAGAAAAATTAGAAAGCTAAAAAAACAATTTTTTCTCGTTCTAAGGGTCTTAAAGGAAAGAGAAAAATGGTCTCTACAAATTTCAAAAGAAAAAAAAGGATGGGTCATCAAAATAGTTCTTGTTATAAAGCGAATAATGAAAGAACTTGAAAAAGTAAATCCGATTTTTTCATTTGAATTGAAGAAGGTGAAAGTATATAAATCAAATAAAAATGGAAAAGATTCAAAAATAAATAATAAAATTAACCATGAATGGACCATACCAATTCGATCTATGAATTGGACAAATTATTCACTCATAGAAAAAAAAATGAAAGATCTTTATGATAGGATAATCACAACCAAGAATCAAATAGAACAAATCACAAAAGACAATAAAAAAACAGTTTTAACCTATGATGATAAAATAAAAGGATCAGAATCACAGAAATATAGTTGGCAGATATTAAAAAGAAACAATATACGATTAATACGTAAATCACATTTTTTTATAAAATTTTTCATTGAAAAAATATACATGGATATCTTGCTATGTACCATAAACATTCCCAGAATCAATATACAACTTTTTTTTGAATCAACAAAAAAAATTATCAATAAATACACTTACAACCATGAAACAAATCAAGAAAAAATTGATGAAATAAATCCAAATAGAATGAACTTTATTTCAACTATAAAAAAGTGGGTTTCAAATACTAATATTAGTAATAAAAATTTAAATAGTTATACTTGCTTGTCCCAAGCATATGTATTTTACAAATTATCACAAACCCAATTACTTAACAAGTATAACTTGAAATATATATTTCAAGATCATGAAACCCATTATTATCTTAGGGATAAAATAAAGGATTATTGTATAACACGAGGACTATTTGATTACAAATCAAGGCATAATAAAATTCAAAAGTCTGGAATGAATAACTGGAAAAACTGGTTAAAGGGTTTTTATCAATACAATTTTTCCCGGATCAAATGGTCTCGATTAGTCCCGAAAAAATGGCGAAATAGAGTCAATCAACTTCGTATGATTAAAAATAAAGACTCAATTAAATTTAATTCATATGAAAACAAAAAAGACCAATTAAGTCATTATGTAAAAGAAGATTATTCCGTAACGGTTTCGTTCAAAAAAAAAAAAATGGTTAAAAAACACTACAGATATGATTTTTTATCACATAAATATATGAATTATGAATATATTAATTATGGGGATAAGAAAAACTCCTATTTTTATGGATCAACAGTACAAGTAAAGGAGAACCGGGAGATTCCATATCTATATAATTTCAATACATCGAAACCTGACGCATTTTATCTATTGGTAAGTACAACTATTAGTGATTATCTAGAGGAAAGATATCCTATTGATACGAATATAAATCGGGATAGAAAATATTTTGATTGTAAAATTCTCCATTTTTGTCTTATAAAAAATATTGATATCGAGACTTGGACCAATGCGCATATTGGTATCAAGATTAATAAAAATACTAAGACTCAAACTAATAAGTATAAAAACAAAATGAAAAAGAAAGATATTTCGTTTCATAAAGAAATCAACTTATACAAGAAAAAAAAAAACTTTTTTGATTGGATGGGAATGAATCAAAAAAGGTTATATCATAATCCTACTATAGCAAAACTAAAATCTTGGTTCTTACCAGAATTTGTGCTACTTTTTGAAACATATAAAATTAAACCATGGATTATACCAATCCAATTTCTTCTTTTAGATTTTCATAAAAATGAAAAGATTAGTCAATATGAAAACATCAACATAAAAAAAAAAAACCTTCCCATATTATCTAATCAAAAAGAATATATTGATTTAGAAAATTCTAACCAAGAAAAAAACAAACAACAATATCCAAAATATCTTGGATATGATCTAGGAAAACAAAACGAAAAAAAAGATGTTGAAGATAATTACGCGGGATCAGACATTAAAAAACGTAGAAATAAAAAAGAATCTAAGAAGATCAAGGAAGCAGAACTAGATTTATTACTAAAAAAATATTTCCTTTTTCAATTAAGATGGGATGATTCTTTGAGTCAAAGAATGATCAATAATATTAAGGTATATTGTCTCTTACTTAGATTGACAAATGCAACGCAAATTGCTATATCCTCTATTCAAAGAGGAGAAATGCGTCTGGATGTAATGCTGATTCAAAAGGATCTTGTTCTTACAGAATTGATAAAAAGAGGAATATTAATTATCGAACCAGTTCGTTTATCTATAAAAAGGGATGGGCAATTTATTATCTATCAAACCATAAGTATTTCATTAGTTGATAAAGGTAAAGATAAAGTTAAAACTAATAAAAAATTCATAAAAAAACGAAATGTTGATAAGAATAATTTAGACAAATCCATTGCACAACATAGCGATATGCCTGTGAATGAAGAAAAAAAAAATAATTCTAATTTTCTTGTTCCTGAACATATTCTATCTCATCGACGTCGGAGAGAGTTGAGAATTCTAATTTGTTTCAATTTCTGGAATTGGAATGATATACATAAAAATCCACAATTTTGCAACGAAAACAAAATAATAAACTGTGGACAATTTTTTAATGAGGACAAGCATCTTAATAGAGATGCAAACAACTTTATTAAATTAAAATTATTTCTTTGGCCTAATTACCGATTAGAGGATTTAGCTTGTATGAATCGTTACTGGTTTGATACCCATAACAGCAGTTGTTTTAGTATGTTAAGGATATATATGTATCCCCAATCCAGAATAAGTTAATAAACTAATATTATATTTACTATATATCACCTCACATAACATATTTGATATATGGCGAAAGATGTACATATGCATATGTTATGTTACATTTTAGTACATGATATTGATTTATTTTTGGATCTAGGAATAATAAATTAGTAGAATCTTTATTAAGTAAAAAAAAAAAAAAAAAAATAACTCTCTTTCGTGAATGTGTAAATGTATTATATTTTATTCTATCGAAATCCCATTTTATGTTTGAAATAAAAATGGGGTTTCGATAGAATAAAAAAGTATGAATAAATCTAAACTTTTGTTTATATCAGATTAAAATGACTGACATAATCATAACATAATATAATAATAATTATTATTTTTCCTGATCGGTAAAATCTAAAAAAAAAAATAATAAAGATAGAAGAATTTTTTTATGGTCAAAAATTCATTTATTTCAGTTATTCTGCAAGACGAAAAAGAAGAAAACAAAGGGTCTGTTGAATTTCAAGTATTCAGTTTCACCAATAAAATACGGAGACTCACCTCGCATTTGGAATTGCACAAAAAAGATTTTTTATCTCAAAGAGGTCTACGAAAAATTCTGGGAAAACGTCAACGGCTGTTGGCTTATTTGTCAAAGAAAAATAGAGTAAGTTATAAAAAATTAATTAGTCAGTTAGATATTCGGGAGCTTAAAACTCGTTAATTTGAGGATTCATTTGAAATTTTTTTTTAGGTTTTTATTTTTCTAAACCTCGTTTTGAGAAATTCATGGAATAATGAATTAGGAAAGAAAAGATATGACTGTACCAGCTACAAGAAAAGATCTCATGATAGTCAATATGGGCCCTCATCACCCATCGATGCATGGTGTTCTTAGACTCATTATAACTCTCGACGGTGAAGATGTTATTGACTGTGACCCCGTATTGGGCTATTTACACAGAGGAATGGAAAAAATAGCGGAAAACCGAACAATTATACAATATCTTCCTTATGTAACACGTTGGGATTATTTAGCTACTATGTTCACCGAAGCAATAACAGTAAATGCACCAGAACAATTGGGAAATGTTCAAGTACCCCAAAGGGCCAGCTATATCAGAGTAATTATGCTAGAGCTGAGTCGTGTAGCTTCGCATTTGTTATGGCTTGGGCCTTTTATGGCGGATATCGGTGCGCAGACTCCCTTTTTCTATATTTTCAGAGAGAGAGAATTGCTATATGATCTATTCGAAGCTGCCACAGGTATGCGAATGATGCATAATTATTTCCGCATCGGAGGAATAGCTGCTGATCTACCTCATGGTTGGATAGATAAATGTTTAGATTTTTGCGATTATTTTTTAACGAGTGTTGTTGAATATGAAAAACTTATTACGCGGAATCCCATTTTTTTGGAACGAGTTGAAGGAGTGGGCATTATTGGTGGAGAAGAAGCAATAAATTGGGGCTTATCAGGACCCATGTTACGAGCTTCTGGGATCCAATGGGATCTTCGTAAAGTTGATCATTATGAATGTTACAATGAATTCGATTGGGAAGTCCAATGGCAAAAAGAAGGGGATTCATTAGCTCGTTATTTAGTACGAATTGGCGAAATGAGGGAATCCATAAAAATTATTCAACAGGCTTTAGAAGGAATTCCCGGAGGACCCTATGAGAATTTAGAAATTCGGCGCTTAGATAGAACAAGGAATTCCGAATGGAATGATTTTGAATATAGATTCATTAGTAAAAAACCTTCGCCTAATTTTGAATTGTCGAAACAAGAACTTTATGTAAGAGTAGAAGCCCCAAAGGGAGAATTAGGAATTTATTTGATAGGAGATAATAGTTTTTTCCCCTGGAGATGGAAAATTCGTCCGCCCGGTTTTATCAATTTGCAAATTCTTCCTCAGCTAATTAAAAGAATGAAATTGGCTGATATCATGACAATACTAGGTAGTATAGATATCATTATGGGAGAAGTTGACCGTTGAAATGATAATTGGCACAACAGAAGCACAAACTATCAATTATTTTTCTAAATCAGAATCCTTAAAAGAAGTCTATGGACTCATATGGCTATTTATCCCTGCTTTGACCCTTATATTGGGAATCATAATAGGAGTACTAGTAATTGTATGGTTAGAAAGAGAAATATCCGCAGCGATACAACAACGTATTGGACCCGAATATGCCGGCCCGTTGGGAATTCTTCAAGCTCTAGCGGACGGGACTAAATTACTTTTTAAAGAGGACCTCCTACCATCTAGAGGAGATATTCGTTTGTTTAGTATCGGACCGTCTATAGCAGTCATATCAATTGTATTAAGTTATTTAATAATTCCTTTTGGGTATCGACTTGTTTTAGCTGATCTCAGTATAGGTGTTTTTTTATGGATCTCCATTTCAAGTATTGCTCCTATTGGGCTTCTTATATCAGGATATGTATCGAATAATAAATACTCTTTTTTAGGTGGCTTGCGAGCTGCGGCTCAATCTATTAGTTATGAAATACCATTAACTCTATGTGTGTTATCAATATCTCTACGTGTGATTCGTTAGAACATGAACTTTGACCTCAAAATGAAATAAAGGAAAGAGGAATTAATATATTGGATAGATATAGATATTTTTATTTTTTTATTCATCAGAGTTATTCAGGTCGATGAGTTAAACCAGATAGTTATATGAGTAAAATAAAACAGCTTATCAATGTGTAGTAAAAAGAGAAAATCTCATTCCCTATATATAAGAATAAAGCAGAAGTAAACATTAAGGAGTATAAACTCTTTATCCCAAGATTGAGATTCTTTAATTAGTCATCATATCTTGAAGCGGGTACATCAACTGTATGGGATTACTGTCTTGTATGTATTACCATACAGGAGATCAATCAAAAATTCAGTGGACGGTTAGGAACACCAAGGTACACAAAGGATTAGTAATAGAGATAATGTAAGGTATCAAAAAAGAGGTATTTTCACATAAAACGAATCATAAGATGATAGGGGCTTTAAGTTGGTAGAAATGATCAAGCAGTACTTCCCCACGATTCCGATCTAGAGTATGCTCCTAGTCACTGATTAAAGAAATAACTATCAAGAACGAATTAATCCTTTATTCTCAGGAATACCTCTTACGAGAAAGAAGAACAGGAACAAAAGAAATAGAATATAAAAAGATCTTTATTTATTTTTTCCTACATATATACCAATATATATGTATATATGAAATTCTTATTCTTTAATGATTCAGTAAAGAATGTCTAATTCTTTTTATCTCTTGATCTAACGAGTATTTTATTGAAAGATTAAGTTATTACCGAAGATTTAATTATAAGGGATGAGATCAATTCGGAAGCGCCCTTTTTTTGTTATTCTAGCAGACAGAATTCCATTGGTCTAATTTTTGGGACTCTACACGATATTTTTATTCTATCTACCCCACCCCACAAAAATACCTATAATAATACCGAACCAGTCCTTACATTTATTTGTACGCGGCCATAGAGGAGCCGTATGAAGCTGAGGTCTCATGTACGGTTTTGGAATAGCGGTGAGAACAGTTATGTTATTATCGACTATGATTATCGAACAGTTCAAGTACAGTTGATATAGTTGAGGCGCAGTCAAAATATGGTTTTTGGGGGTGGAATATGTGGCGTCAACCTATAGGGTTTATCGTTTTTCTAATTTCTTCTCTAGCAGAATGCGAGAGATTACCTTTTGATTTACCAGAAGCAGAAGAAGAATTAGTAGCAGGTTATCAAACCGAATATTCTGGTATCAAATATGGTTTATTTTATATTGCTTCTTATCTAAATCTCTTAGTTTCTTCATTATTTGTAACAGTTCTTTATTTAGGTGGGTGGAATTTATCTATTCCATACATATCTGTTCCTGAACTTTTCGGAATAAATGAAATTGCTAGAGTCTTTGGAATAACAATTGGTATCTTTATTACATTAGCTAAAGCTTATTTGTTTCTTTTTATATCTATCACAACAAGATGGACTTTACCCAGGATGAGAATGGACCAACTATTAAATCTTGGATGGAAATTTCTTTTACCTATTTCTCTAGGTAATTTATTATTGACAACGTCTTCCCAACTTGTTTCACTATAAATAACACAATACGATAATGGTATTCTAGACTCATAACCTCTCTTAAACAAGAGAAAGAAACATCAACTTATTCGTGGATATCTACAATATGTTTCCTATGGTGACTGGGTTCATGAATTATGGTCAACAAACAATACGAGCCGCAAGGTATATTGGTCAAAGTTTCATAATTACCTTATCCCATGCAAATCGTTTACCTGTAACTATTCAGTATCCTTATGAAAAGTCGATCACATCAGAACGTTTCCGTGGTCGAATCCACTTTGAATTTGATAAATGTATTGCTTGTGAAGTATGTGTTCGTGTGTGCCCCATAGATCTACCTGTTGTTGATTGGAGATTTGAAGGAGATATTAAAAATAAAATATTGATTAACTATAGTATAAATTTTGGTGTCTGTATATTTTGTGGTAACTGTGTCGAATATTGTCCCACTAACTGTTTATCAATGACTGAAGAATATGAACTTTCTACTTATGATCGTCACGAATTGAATTATAATCAAATCGCTTTGGGTCGGTTACCAATGTCAGTAATTGGAGATTACACAATTCAAACAGTTATGAATTCGACTCAAATAAAAATAGACAAAGGTAAATATTTTGATTCAAGAACAATTACCAATTAGTAAGATTTTATTTTTCTATTTTGATAGAAAGGATCCAAGCTTCTTTATTTATTTTTTTTTTTTTTAGTCAATGTAACTAGAAAATAAAACGATAACTATTGATTGTTGAGAATAGCGGGTTTATTTAATATTTTTCGTTTTGATTTGGAAATATAAGATTCTAACTCTTCTTTTCTTCTGAATAAATTAAAATGAAAAAGTTGAGTTGGCCCAATAACTTTATCTACATTAATCTATATTACAATCTATAATGCATTACAACATTAAGATTTTATTTAGGAACGGTATCATAGACAATTAAAAAAATAGGCTAATTTTTACTTCCTGGACTATTCAGTAAGGTCATGAAATCCTTCGATTTATTTATTTATTTTCTTATTTCATACATAATGGATTTACCTGGATCAATACATAATATTGTTGTAGTATTTCTGGGATCAGTTCTTATATTTGGGGGCCTGGGAGTAGTATTATTTACCAATCCAATTTATTCTGCCTTTTCGTTGGGATTGGTTCTTGTTTGTATATCCTTATTCTATATTCTATCGAATTCTTATTTTATAGCTGCTGCACAACTTCTTATTTATGTGGGAGCCATAAATGTCTTAATCATATTTGCTGTAATGTTCATAAATAGCTCAGAATATTCCAATGTTTCCCGCCTTTGGACCCTTGGAGATGGGGTTACTTCACTGGTTTGTACAAGTATTTTTTTTTTTTCACTAATTATTACTATCCCAAATACGTCATGGTACGGAATTCTTTGGACTACAAGATCAAACCAGATTCTAGAACAGGACCTAATAAGTTATGTTCAACAAATTGGAATTCATTTATCAACAGATTTTTATCTTCCATTTGAACTCATTTCTATAATTCTTTTAGTTTCTTTAATAGGTGCAATTACTATGGCTCGTCAATCATAAATACTTATGATTTAAAAAATTTTTAGAATTCTAAATTTGAAATAAAATAAAAAAGGTGTAAAGGTTTAAGATTTTTAGTTAAATCTATTGCCAATACCTTCTATTGTTCTGTAATATTTTGTTCTATATCTAGTCAATGAAATCAGTTGAATTGTTAGTCATATTTAAATGAATCTAAATTGATGAGGAGTTAGTCAATGATGTTCGAGCATGTACTTTTTTTGAGTGTCTATTTATTTTCTATCGGTATCTATGGATTAATCACAAGTCGAAACATGGTTAGAGCACTTATGTGTCTTGAGCTTATACTAAATTCAGTTAATATCAATCTCGTAACATTTTCTGATTTATTTGATAGTCGCCAATTAAAAGGAGACATTTTCTCAATTTTTGTTATAGCTATTGCAGCGGCTGAAGCTGCTATTGGATTAGCTATTGTTTCATCGATCCATCATAACAAAAAATCAACTCGTATCAATCAAGCAAATTTGTTGAATAATTAAATTAGTCGTAATCATTCATTATGTAATCATTGATTTTCATTATATAAATTATATAATAATAAAATAATAATTTATATTAATTTGTTAGATTTATTCAAATTTAAAATGGAATTAAAATTCCATTAATATTAATGAAATATTGTATTATTTGTTGACCAATTTGAATTCAGATGTGCGACTTGTATTGTATGACTGTGGTTGTTGAAAGAGAAATCAAAGTATCTTGGCACTTTTTCATGAACAAATTTAGAAATATATTGATTCTTAAAAAAATTAATAAATCATTGATTCATCTGGTGTCTACAATATAAACATATAATTAATTTACTACCATTTATTTTTACCATACCAGATCGAAAATTTCTTATGTTCAAAACGGGAATTTATAGATTTAATGTCACATTCAGTAAAAATTTATGATACATGTATAGGGTGTACTCAATGTGTGCGCGCCTGCCCTACAGATGTATTGGAAATGATACCTTGGGACGGATGTAAAGCTAAACAAATTGCTTCCGCACCAAGAACCGAGGATTGTGTAGGTTGTAAGAGATGTGAATCCGCTTGCCCGACAGACTTTTTGAGTGTCCGTGTTTATTTATGGCATGAAACAACTCGCAGCATGGGTCTATCTTATTAATTGATACGTGATACGTTACAAAAACTCCACTTGAATCATTTGATTCCTCATTTACCGACAAAAGCCCGTACTCGATAAAATCAATATATTATTCCGAGCACGGGCTTTTCTGGTCAAAGCGTATCTTGTCTTTATCACGAGTCATTTTCCTTGGTTTTGGTTAACAATACTTGTTGTTTTGCCTATATTCGCGGGTTCTTCCATTTTTTTTCTTCCCCATAAGGGGAATAAGGTGTTTCGATGGTATACTACATGTATATGCTTATTAGAACTCCTTTTAACGACCTATGCATTCTGTTATCATTTCCAATTGGACGATCCCTTAATCCAATTGGAAGAAGATTGGAAATGGATAAATATTTTGGATTTTCACTGGAGACTGGGAATCGATGGGCTTTCCGTGGGACCCATTTTACTGACAGGATTTATTACTACTTTAGCTACTTTAGCGGCTTGGTCAGTTACTCGAAATTCACGATTATTCCATTTCTTTATGTTAGCAATGTACAGTGGTCAAATAGGATCATTTTCTTCTCGAGACCTTTTACTTTTTTTTATCATGTGGGAGTTAGAATTAATTCCTGTTTACTTACTTTTATCCATGTGGGGAGGAAAGAAGCGCTTATACTCGGCTACAAAGTTCATTTTGTACACTGCGGGGGGTTCTATTTTTCTATTAATAGGAGTTCTAGGTATGGGTTTATATGGCTCCATTGAACCGACATTAGATTTTGAAAGACTTGCTAATCAATCATATCCTATGGCATTGGAAATAATATTCTATTTTGGCTTCCTTATTGTTTATGCTGTCAAATCGCCGATCATACCCCTACATACATGGTTACCAGATACCCATGGAGAAGCACATTACAGTACATGTATGCTTCTTGCCGGAATTTTATTAAAAATGGGAGCATATGGATTGATTCGGATCAATATGGAATTATTACCCCGTGCTCATTCCATATTTTCTCCGTGGTTGGTGATAGTGGGAACAATACAAATAATCTATGCGGCTTTAACCTCTTTTGGTCAACGCAATTTAAAAAGGAGAATAGCCTATTCCTCTGTATCTCACATGGGTTTCACAATTATAGGAATTGGTTCTATAACCAACATGGGACTAAATGGAGCCATTCTACAAATACTTTCTCATGGATTTATTGGTGCTGCACTTTTTTTCTTGGCAGGAACCTGTTGTGATAGAATACCTCTTGTTTCTCTCGACGAAATGGGGGGGATAGCTGTCCCGATGCCGAAAATATTTACAATGTTCAGTAGCTTTTCGATGGCCTCTCTTGCATTGCCAGGGATGAGTGGTTTTGTTGCAGAATTAGTAGTATTTTTTGGAATAATTACCAGCTCAAAATATCTTTTAATTCCAAAAGTACTAATTACTTTTGGAATGGCAATTGGAATGATATTAACTCCTATTTATTTATTATCTATGTTACGTCAGATGTTCTACGGATACAAGTTATTCAATGTTCCAAATTCTAATTTTGTGGATTCTGGACCACGAGAACTTTTTGTTTCGATCTGTCTCTTTTTACCAATAATAGGTATTGGTATTTATCCCGATTTCGTTCTCTTACTATCAGTTAACAAGGTACAAGCTATCTTATCTAATTATTTTTTATAGATAGTTTTTATTAATGAGACGGCAAGTCTTATAATTCTGTAAAATAAAGTGAATTAGAGTTGTAATGAGATGTATCTCGAGTTTTTGCGAACCATTTGACTCCAGAAATAAAATGGTTCGCAAAAACTCGAGATACATATGAGATGATGTTCTTATGTTATGTATCGTTTATTCAATTAGATGTTAATGTGAATGAACCATAACTATGTAAACCTATTCCTAATAGATTGATCCCAAAATAACATATCCAAATTATAAGAAATCCTATAGAAGCCGCAAGTGCCGAATGTGTATCTTGTAAACTTTTATTTGTTCTAGTATGTGAATAAATCGCGAATATGATCCAAGTAATAAATGCCCAAGTTTCCTTAGGGTCCCAATTCCAATAAGATCCCCAAGCCTCATTAGCCCATACTGCTCCAGAAAGAATGCCTATGGTTAAAAAGGTAAAGCCTAAACTAATGACACGATAACTCCAATAATCTAAACGCTGAGTCAATTGATATTTGTAATAATTTCGAAATGAAATAAAAGAAGTGTTTTTAAAAACACTTCTTTTATCATTCAAATATTCGACTTCGCCAACGATAAATGATTTAATTACTAAATTCTTGCTTTTAAAAAACATATCGATGTTTTTTCGAAATGTAACGACTAAAAGAGCGACTGATAATAATGATCCACATAAAAGAGCTGCATAGCTTAATAGCATCATACTTACGTGCATCATTAACCACTGAGATTGTAGAGCGGGTACTAATATAGCGGATTGATGCATTTCGGTTGAAAGACCCGACGTGGCGAAACCTTGGGTAAAAATAGCACTTGGCGCGGTTATTACGCTTAAATAATTTTTATTATTTCGTATTTTAGGAATCATATGAATAATGGAGAAACTCCATGAAAGGAAGATTAATGACTCATATAAATTACTTAATGGGGAATGACCCGAATAAATCCAACGAATAACTAATAATCCTGTTATAGATAAAAAGGTAGCTATCATACCTCTTTCCGATGAATTGCGTAATTCTACGATTTCGTGGACTAATAAGGTCATAAAATGAATCGTAATCACAATTGAAATAATCGAAAAAGAGATATGAGTTAATATATGTTCTAAAGTTGCAAATATCATAAAAAGGGCGGGGGTTCTCCATTATAGAATTAAAATCGAGAATTAAATATATTATAGGATCCGCTGTGTCCCTTTTAGGGGATGCCGCCACTCGGACTCGAACCGAGATGCTCTAGCACTGCTTCCTAAGAACAGCGTGTCTACCAATTTCACCATGGCGGCTTATTTGAAATATTAATAAATAATAGTCAATTCATGTTGAATGGTCAAGATTCAAGGATTCAATATAGTTAGTAAACATTAGAACCGATGAAATAAAGACTTATTTAAATTAAGATTTGAATGTTTACTAAGTATCGCCGTAGGGTTTAGCTTTAAGAATCAACTTTCATGTATCTAGTTTAGAATGTCAAAATGGAGTTATACCAAAACAGTCAGAACTAAATAGTTTTGTTCCGGGTCGAGTTATAGAACTAAAAATCATCCTTTTTTTATTTTTAGATGATTTTTTAATTAATGTATTGAAAATTAAAAAGATTAATTAAAAAAATTAATGTCATATTTATCGTAATTTTATTCGAGGCATTTTTCTAAAAATTTCGATATCTTAGTATCATTAATAATACTCTTCGTAATTTCTTATAAATACTATCTAGTAACTATACTTCTAATTAAGTTTTGGGCTAGGCATATAACAAAAAACTTTTTCTCTATCAATTAAATATTCTATTGTGAAAATTTAATTGATAGAGAAAAATTAGAATACTTAGTACTATACTAAGAGGCCAGTAAACATAAGAATTATTATTTACTATATAACACACCACAGCAGTTAGTTCTAACTAATATTGATATTAATAAGTTCTTAATGGTATGTCGATTTAGATTATTCCAAAATTTTATTACTTGTTTGTTGCACAAAAAAACTTTTTGAATGCCCAGTGGAAACCGATTTAGCTAAAGAAAGAGCTTTTACTGCCGTTAAATATCCCTTCTTCTTCCAAATATTTCTACGAATACGTTTTTTTGATCGAGAAATACGTTTTTTTGGAACCGCCATTCAAAAACAAAATACTAATTTTTATTATTGTATGTGAAAGACATATATTTAGATCGTTTTTTCGTCATTATCCATACTTATCCCATGGATAATAAATACTTTGTTCAAAACCTGTAAAACATATCATAATAATATAAATATAATTCTATCTAATTATATAATATATATGTAAATATGTAAAAATAAATATATACATATATACAAAATATACCAAAAGATTATGAATTATCTATACGTATCCATGTATATATACCTATGCCATATCACATATCTATCTAGGGCTAAATGAAATAGATAATAAATTTTTTTTTTTATTTTTTTTGTTGATTTCTTTTATTATTGTTCTTTTGGTTGGTGGATTTTAAACAATTAAATTTATAACAATAAAAAAACAAATATTTTTTTATGGAACAAACATATCAATACGCATGGATAATACCCTTTCTTTCACTTCCAGTTACTATGTCAATAGGATTTGGACTTCTGTTTATTCCTACAGCAACAAAAAATATTCGTCGTATGTGGGGTTTTACTAGTGTTTTACTGCTAAGTATAACTATGGCCTTTTCGGCCAGTCTGTCTATTCAGCAAATAAATGGAAGTTTTATCTATCAATATTTATGGTCTTGGACTATCAATAATGATTTTTCCTTAGAGTTTGGACACTTGATCGATCCACTTACTTCTATTATGTTAATACTAATTACTACTGTTGGAATCATGGTTCTTATTTATAGTGACAATTATATGTCTCATGATCAAGGATATTTTAGATTTTTTGCTTATATGAGTTTTTCTAATACTTCCATGTTGGGATTAGTTACTAGTTCCAATTTGATACAAATTTATATTTTTTGGGAACTCGTGGGAATGTGTTCATATTTATTAATAGGTTTTTGGTTTACACGACCGGTTGCAGCAAGTGCTTGCCAAAAAGCCTTTATAACTAATCGTGTAGGAGACTTTGGTTTATTATTAGGAATCTTAGCTTTTTATTGGATAACTGGCAGTTTAGAATTTCGGGATTTGTTCAAAATAGTTAATAACTTGATTCATAGTAATGGGGTTAATTCTACATTTGTTACTCTCTGCGCCTTTTTATTATTCGTCGGCGCAATTGCTAAATCTGCACAATTCCCTCTTCACATATGGTTACCTGATGCTATGGAGGGGCCCACCCCTATTTCGGCTCTTATACACGCTGCTACCATGGTAGCAGCGGGAATTTTTCTTGTAGCTCGGCTTCTTCCTCTTTTCAGAGTTATACCTTACATAATGAATTTCGTTTCTTTAATAGGCATAATAACAGTACTATTAGGAGCTACTTTGGCTCTCGCTCAAAGAGATATTAAAAGAAGTTTAGCCTATTCCACAATGTCTCAACTGGGTTATATTATGTTAGCTCTAGGTATAGGTTCTTATCGAGCTGCCTTATTCCATTTAATAACTCATGCCTATTCTAAAGCTTTATTGTTTTTGGGATCCGGATCCATTATTAATTCTATGGAACCTATTGTTGGATATTCACCCGATAAAAGTCAGAATATGGTTCTTATGGGCGGTTTAACAAGATATGTTCCAATTACAAGAACTACTTTCTTATTAGGTACACTTTCTCTTTGTGGTATTCCGCCTCTTGCTTGTTTTTGGTCCAAGGATGAAATTATTAATGATAG